AATAAAAAAGCATTTTTTGTAATTGGCACGTGCTTTGTTAAACCACCCATAAGAACCATATTCTGACTTTTATCTGGAGAATACCCACTAACCAATTCCATTGAGTGAATAATGGACCCAGATCCTAAAAACAACAAGGCTTTTGAATAAGCATGAGTAATCAAATGAAATAAAGCAGCTTGATAAGACCCTATACCCAAAGCTAACATCATATAACCCAATTGAGACATTGTAGAATAGGCTAAACTTCTCTTAATATCTTTTTGAGCAAGAGCTAAAGTAGCTCCAAATAGTACTGTTATTATACCTATCAAAGCTATTAGATTCATTATGTAAGGTATTCCTATAAAAAGCGGAAGAAGCCGAGCGACAAGAAAAATTCCCGCTGCTACCATGGTAGCAGCATGTATAAGAGCCGAAATGGGGGTAGGTCCCTCCATAGCATCAGGTAACCATACATGAAGAGTAAATTGAGCAGATTTAGCAACAGAACCCGCAAATAATAGGAAGGCGCACGAAGTAACAAATAATAAATTAACTTGATTATTATAAATCAAGTTATTGAATATTTTAAATAAATCCCGAAATTCTAAACTCCCCGTTGTCCAATAAAGACCAAAAATCCCTAATAATAAACCAAAATCCCCCACGCGATTAGTTACAAACGCCTTTTGGCAAGCATTCGCCGCAGTAGGTCGGGTGAACCAAAAACCTATTAATAGATAAGAACACATTCCAACCAATTCCCAAAAAATATAAATTTGTATTAAATTAGAACTAGTAACTAATCCCAACATTGACGTATTGGACAAACTCATATAAGCAAAAAATCTCAAATATCCTTGATCATGAGACATATAATTGTCACTATAAATAAGAACCATAATTCCAACGGTAGTGATTAATATTGACAGAATAGAAGTAAGTGGATCGATCAAGCAGCCCAACTCTAAAGAAAAATCATTATTGATAGTCCAAGACCATACATATTGATAGATATAACTGCTATTTATTTGATGAATAGACAGATAAACTGAAAAAATCATAACTATACTTAACAACAAAACACTAGGAAAAGACCACATACGTCGAAGGTTTTTTGTTGCCGTCGGAAAAAGTAGAAGTCCCACTCCTATTAACATAGGAATTGGAAGTGAGATGAAAGGTATGATCCATGAATATTGATACGTATATTCCATAAAAAAAGTATATTTTATTCCTAATTAATTTTTCTAATTCACCAGCTCTTATCTCTTTTCAAAGGGATCAGTTAATAATTTTAATAGGCAAAACTAAAATCGAATTTTATATTCTTAATTATTGTTCATTTTTTGCCAAATACTTCAAATATTTCAACTCAATAAGTTAGAACTGTTCAAATGATATGATCCAACGAAACTACTAGTGAACACAAATACGAACACAAATATTTATTTAAAGTAAAATTTTATTGCGATATAGATATAGAAAATGAAAATTTTCTTTATTAGGATTATTTAATATGCATTACAATAATTTCTCGCTATAGAGCAAGAACGCATAATTATACGAAAAACGCTATTTTTTTTGTATGAATCAGAAAAGACAGCCTAACAATTTGATCCAATAAAATAAGACTTAATATATATATTTTCTTTGTTCCTAATCTAAAAATATAAAATTATATATATCTATATTCTGATAGGAGGTATTATATAATTTAAAGAAAAAATGGATAATAAATAAATAAAATAGTAAAGAACAATTCGTTTTGAACAATAGATGTCTTTCACATCCAACTATAGCAATGAATAATCTATTATAATTTTTTAATGGCAGCTCCAAAAAAGCGCACTTCTATATCAAAAAAACGGATTCGGAAAAATATTTGGAAAAGCAAAGGGCGTCGGGCAGCGTTGAAAGCTTTTTCGCTAGCAAAAGCTCTTTCAACGGGGAATTCACGAAGTTTTTTTGGGGACAAATCAAATAAATAATCAAACATTGGAATAATCTTAATCGGTTTGACTCAAAAAATAGCCTAGTAGAAGTTTGTTTCTAGTTTTTATTATTTAAATAATAATTATATAAATCATAAATAATTGAATAATAATAATGTGAATTTATAAAAAAAAGAAAATTGTCACTAAACTAAAATAAATATATTCAAATCAAACAAAATTCACATTTTTTTTAATCAAAGCAATTATTTTAATTTCCTAATGTTTTGAGAGGATGAATATGAAATTTGTTTTCCTTAGGATATGTAAAATAAAAATAATAATTATTTTAATTTCCTCAATGTTTTGAGAGGATGAATATGAAATTTGTTTTCCTTAGGATATGTAAAATAAAAATAATAATTTTTTTGTTTACTCAATTAGAAAATTGAAAAACAACGATACTTTTTTTATTTTTCAACGAATAAAAAGAAATAGAAATATTGGGGTGGGGAAAATAAGAATCCCCATCGCCCCAATAAAACAAAAGGTTTTTTCTTGATTTTTAAAATATTCTATATTAT